TTGGACACGTAATGGATCTTGAAGTACTATTTCTGCATCTCCCTGACCAAATCCACCCACATTGGGATTACTCGTTAATGGTTGATCAAGCTTGATGGATTCACCCTCTGAAACAAGAAGTTCTGGGCCTGGAGGTATAATATCAACCACTTGGCGTCGATCCGATGCATCCGCTATGGTTATTTCATATCCCCCCTTTTCTTTACGTATGATTTTGCTTACTATACCCGCTGCTGTAGCATTATAGACTGTATTGTTACTCTTGCTACCATCGGGATAAATCTGACCCCTTCCCCTGTTCCCACCTACGTATATAGGATATTTTAAGAAGTGAACGTCCTTCTTAGTAGCGGGGTCCGGGGAAAGAATAGGAAAGGTGATTTCACTATATTTCTGACCGGGAACAGGACCTATCACAAGAATATTTTTTTTAGTGGGGCGATAACTCTGAAAAGACAGATTGCCCATCTTTTCTTTCATCTCGGGAGAAATACGATCGGGGGGAGCTAATTCGAATCCCTCAGGTAAAATAAGAACAGCCCCCACATTCAACGCCCCCTTTTTACCATTAGCAAGAACTTGTTTCAGTTGCATATCATAAGGGATTCTAACAACTGCTTCAAATACAGTATCGGGAAGTACCGCTTGTGGAACCTCAATATCCACGGGCTTATTAGCTAAATGGCAATTGGCACATACAATACGCCCAGTCGCTTCTCGTGGATTTTCATAACCCTGTTGTGCAAAAATGGGATATGCATGTGAAATGGGTGTCCGAGTTATTACAACATATATCATGATCGATACGGAAATGGATCGAGTCATCTGTTCCTTTATCCAAGAAAAGGTATTGCTATTTTGCATGGTCCAATCATTGATCCCGAAAATTTCTACAATAAATTAGGTAGGTTACTAGTATAGTATAGTTCCCTATCCACGATTCTGCTATTGTACTGGAATAATTTTACTGGAATACAGGAAGAATCCCTTGGGTGGGTAGAAATAGAAATCTAATGAGTAAGATTGTGAATGTTTTGTTTATGTACGAAGTAACAAACATTATGATTGGATTAATATCAATGAATCTTTTTTAGTCATTCATTGAATGATAAATCACTACAAGTGACGGAGATACACGATTTAAATAAAGGAAGATCCAATATTTAAAAATTGTATCTAGAATGACTGGAAAAGTGGAAACAAGACCAGATATAATTTGATCGTTATGAGCAAATCCAAAATCTTTGTAGACATAGCCAATCATTAGTTCCCAACCATGGGGCGAGTGGAATCCGATACATAAATCAGTTAATAAAAGAATAGAAAAAGCTTTTATTGTGTCGCTTAAGTTATAGAGGAATTCCCGAACCCAAGAATTAAGAATGACAAGTTCTTCATTACCCAGAATAGAATAACCACTTAGAATAGCGAAACAGATTATATTTGTCGAGAAGTGCAAAATGGTATGGATATGACCTTCATTATGCATCTTGACCAATTCTATCGTTTCTGTGTGGATTCCTATACCAAGCTTTTGTATATGTGTCTCCGGGTACTCCTTTATCATTTCGTCCAAAAGGAATAGTTCTTCTAATTCTATGAATTTTTCTAGAACGTTCTTTTCTTGAATATAAGTCAAAAAAGTTTCGGATTGCCTAGTATTCCACCAATTAGTAACCCAAGATTCCAGACTTTTATTAAATGAGAGAGAGATCCACCAGGGCAAAAATACTATAGATGCAAGATATCGGAGGAGGGTGAATGCTTTATTTTTTGGCATTTTGAATCTGTAAATAGTAAATGGACCCACCTTATTCATCGACTCTATCCGATCTGATATTTCTATGAAGCATGAGTTCTATAACAAACAAGGTATCGAACCTGTGGATCTATTCCCTGTGTGTGTTTTTTTTATTTGTAATTAATTGGTTAGTCCTTGGATTTGAATCTAGAAATAGAATAAGGATCCGCTTCGAATGAAGAAATAATAAAATATTGTTTCCAGATATCTCAATTGTTCAAATTCAAAGTAACTGCATCCTTTCGATGAATGCCCAAAAGAGACACTTCAAGTAATGAATATTATTCGGATTTCAAGACGAAAGAACCCCCTTACTTAGACTTAGATCCATTTTTTCGAAAAGTTTCGCCGGCTACCCATACCATAGCCCAGGAAAAATTTCAGGAATAATTGGGGGAAACTTATGAAAAATATTGATGTGATGAAATCAAAAACAAGTGGCAAAAAAAGAGAGAAATTGGATGGTTATAGTTATAAGAGATCAAATCGTTTGATTATCAAAGAGCAAAAGAAAGGATGAAAAGAAACATCAATTGACAAAATAAAAGAGAAGTAATTTATAAGATATGATCCAGCTATATCTAACATATCAATTCAAAATATTGGACCCAAAAAGATGAATTCTGTATTCTGAACTGTTCTGATATATGTGATGAATCCATACTTAGTAGACTTGTTACTAGTATGAAGAAAAAATTGAGTGATTTCCATACGCATAAAAAAAAGTTTTGGTGGAAAAAACCACTTCGTTTTCTGCTTGTTCCATATACGTCTGCTTTTGCTCGAATAGGCATTCTGAAAAGACTTCAGTTAAGTTATATAAAAAAGAGGATTCCTGAGGTCCTTCCCCAATGCTGAGAAAGTATTCATTCTTCAGTTCATTTCAAAATACTTCAATTGGTACGCGCAAGAAATAGGCCGATTCAGCAGCTTTTTGTTCAATTGCTCGTGGAGTCAAATTATCATCAGTACGAGTCAAGGGAATGGCCCCCTGGCCTCTGATTTCCATATAAAGGACACGACGAGGAGAAAGACCCTCTTTAACCTCTATTCGAATCGACTGGATATCTCTCATAAGGAATCGAAGGAAGATGCGACGATTTATTCCAGGGAATCCCCAACGAAAAATACACACTATTCCTTCTTTTCTATCGAATCGATCATAACCACTACCCACATTCCACGAAATTGTGCACCACAAATAGGAGCTAATGAACAGACCTGCGATCCCATAGAAAGACATCACGATCCCTTGTGGAAAAAAAACGATTTGCTGAGACGGAAATAAGGATATCAGATTCCTACCAAGATAACTAGAAGTTCCAACCAATAAGAATCCTAGTGAACCTAAAAAAAGGATACAGGCCCAGCAGAAATTACTTGTTTTTCGAGACCCCGTTATAAGTTCTATCCATATACGTTCTGATCGCCAGTTCATAGTAAATCCAGTTGCATTTTATGGGAATTGAGAGAATAACCCAAATCAAAATGAATTTGACTTTCCATTTTTTTGTTCCCAAAGTAACTCTCATCAACTAGCACTATTATGATGTGAACCATTAGGAATAATTCATCGAATCGGTTAGATATCAAAAAATAACATTCCCTTCATATGATCCCACTATGGATATCTACATACATATAGATACATTGACTTTCCATTTCAGACATCCGCTGATCTATATTAAAAAAATGAATGCATTTATCCGATCCATATATCATGTCATGTTTCCGCGTGCATAACAGCTCTTTCATTTGTGGTCGGAAGCGGCCACGTGTTGTACCATATTCCACTAAACTAAATAGATATCTCTATTATGATCCAAGTCTTGAAAAAAAAAAGTGATGAGATTTGGTCCCATCGGATCTAAACAATCTTGTTTTTTTGAACATGAAGAGATAAAGAAGCCATTGAAATTGCCGGAAATACTAGGCCTACTAAAGGCACAAAAATAGAGGGTAAATTGAAAGTTGTCATAGAATGGATACCTCGATTTAATATTTGTACCTGTTATAAAGATATCTTATGATAAGTTGATAAGTATATCTATTAATCTATTATAAGTATTATAAGTATATAATAATAAGTGCAAGGAATGGAGAACTAAATAAGTGTAACTATTCACCTTTATACATAAAATATATATATGCCAACCCACTTTATTATTCTTGTTCTTTTGTCCTTATCTTATAATTGAATTCTAATTTCTAATAAAGAACGGGAGTTCCCAGGAGATATAGGAATAGGCAAGATCGAGATTTCTGTTCTATTATTTTTTATATTTGAATTATTCTATATTCTTATATCTATAGAATATATAAGAATATAGAATATATAAGAAGGGAACATGAAATTCTTTTGATTTTTTATTTTCCTAAGTTCGCGGAGTGAATAATTATAATTAACTCTTTTATCCTGTTGATGGAGACTTCCTGATTAATAATCATGAATATAGGTAGAAAAAAAAAATGGATCTGGAGGAAAAATAATAATAAAATTATTAGAATAATTATCCGCAACTTCTGATCCTTTCTACAATTAGATCTTATGCCCTCAAGTAAAACCCCATTCTTAGTTCTTATTATTTATTGATTCCGATAAACTCAATACTTGTTCGCTCCAAAGAAAATAACTTATTTGAATAATTTAATGATCTACTTGATCGAATTTTTATTCAAGGGAAAGAAACCGTGTAGCTGAAATAACTCACTCAGAACGTCTTGTAAAGGATTACGTGGTACGATTGGGTCGAATAAGCCCTTATGGAATAAATACTCAGCCGTTTGTGAACCATCAGGTATTGTCTTATTCAATGTTTGTTCAATTACTCTTTTACCTGCAAATGCAATGTAGGCCTCGGGTTCCACAATAATAATGTCTCCCAACATACCAAAACTAGCTGTCACTCCACCGGTTGTAGGAGATGTAAGGATTGATACATAGAATGACTTTTTAGTTGATTGATAATTATGTAAAGCGGAAGAAATTTTAGCCATTTGCATCAAGCTCAAACTTCCTTCTTGCATGCGGGCTCCCCCAGAAGCACACACTATAATAACAGGTAGAGATCTATTAGTAGCATACTCGATCAAACGGGTGATTTTCTCGCCTACTACGCATCCCATACTGCCCCCCATGAACTGAAAATCCATAACCCCAATTGCTATGGGAATACCTTTTAGTTGACCTATACCTGTT